GATCCTGAACCGGTCTTACCTTGGCTCGAAAATCCCAAGTTTGTCTATGAAGAGCAGATCGAATTGTATGAGTGTCTATAATGGATTTCTTCTGTGCAATACTAATGGATAGGGCCTCATTCGTAAGTGCTACAAGATCTCGTACACTGGAACCCATGGTTATGGACCCGAATCCATTAGGATGGGACAGTTTCTTTTCCAAGTGAAATCCCCTAGTATATGAAAGAGTGAAAAAGTGCTTTCGTTGTTGTGGAATCATAAGCCTTTGTAGCTTAAGGCATGTATTTAATTTATTCGGAGCTATTAGAGCGGGATCCACTTTTTGGGGAATATGAGTCGAAGCAATAACAAGGATATTGCTAGTGGAGCATCTTTCACAATCCCTGGAGAGAGAGTTCACTAATAGACCGAGGGATAAGGTATTCGACGCACGCACAGACAGATCATGAATGTTTGGAATCCAAAGTATGCAAGGGGACATTGCTTTTGCTATTTCCAATGGAATGCGGATACTAAATGGATCTAGTAGTAGTCTATCCTCAGGTCGCGCATTTAGCAGCTTTATATCATCGATATCAAGGTCATCATCGCTATCGCTATCGCTATCGATATCGTCACTCTCATCAACATCCAGCATATCAAGACTCTCAAGATACCCATAAGAAAGATCGTTATACTCATTAGCAAGATCCTCAGAATCACTATCAAAAGGATCGAATTGATACTGATAAGGAATGTAATTGGGATCCAGGAACTTGTTTGGAACTACCGTAATGAAAGGAAGATAGGAGTTTGTCGCGAGGGATTTGACCAAATAGGATCGTCCAGTTCCTATCGAACCTATCACTAAAATACCCCTAGAGGGGGATAGGGGTAAGCGGAGCGAAAAGGGTTTTTCATGAGATGGGAAATGAAAACGAGTAGCCCCACACGAGGTTTGTGAATAAGTGATTGTCTGAAAATGAGCAAGGAATATCCGTCTTTCTGCTAAACAGGATCTATTGAACTCATAATTCATTAGATCCTTTTGATGAATGTCAACTACGTATCGTAAGTAAATTGATCCCTGTTGTTCAACCATTTGATAACTAGAGTCATTCTTTGATAAACCATCACTATGAGTCAGAATCAATAGCATTTGATCCATCCTTTTTTCTGTCGTTAAGGTGAACAACTGAACCAAGAATTCTCTTTCTTCATCCTCAATCACATCACTGGTCGCGACCCAGGATTCGAGTTTCTTTCGATAATCAATCCACTCAACGTTCACGTTTTTTCTTATCAATGAATAGATCTCTTTACTTGTACGACTTAGATGTCTCGTATTTCTCGAAAAAGTGATTCGATTGATAGGATTTGGTATGATCCTTAGGAAATCCATGATACCCATGAGATTCCTATTCCAAAATTTCTTCTTAGAACCTATGGATTTGAACCCATAAGTGGGACCGCCACCCAATAGCATGTTAAAAGCAGAACCCCATATTGCTTCTAGAAAATAGACTAATTGTTCCAGAGCAACTAGAAAGAGATTCTTTAACCAGAAAGAATTCTGCTCAGATGGAGGATACCTATCCAGAAGTTTTTGCAACTCAATCATGTATGATGGAATCATCAAAGATTTGATCTTTTTGAAATCCGTCTGTAACTCACTAAAGGCTCGGGAAACAAAGAGAAGATGTGTACCAACGAGATATCCAGCAACAAGAAGAAGGAAAAGGATGAGGAACTCCCGAGCATTTGATGATCTCAGCCATAGGGGTGACTCATTATTTCGATGAATCAGTTCTGCGGACAGAAGAAGAGTCTGTAAACAATGACTCGAAATCTCACTGAGATTCCAGTTTGAAAGAATCGCCCACAATTTTGTCTGAAGAATCCACCATGATGTCTCCAGAATATCCTGAAAAATAGATATGTGACTGCTCACTAGGTTTGAAAAAGGATCTAAAAGGGCGAATTTTAGATATTTGAACCCTGTCAAAGTAAAGAACCACGGTATATATGGTTGGAACAGATTCCATTTTGAGAGATTTGAAAAAGCACGCTCTCGTTGAAGGGTTCTATCCATCTCCCGTTTCTTAAACCTAAGACTCCGTTTTTTCCTCTTTTTGGATTTCTCAGCACATGAAGTGTGAATCAAACCCATGTTTGAATTGAAATTGAGATACTGCTTCCCTTCGGAATCAGATAGATGCATATCTGAAAGAGGTGGACAATCCGTTCTTTCAAAATGGACTATTTGTCCCTCTGTTAGAGGTGTTCCAGAAATGTCTGCGATCGAATAAATAGCTCTACCAACGAATGGATCGGATCGCATTGGAAAATGGAAAGATTTGTACAAGTTATACGTTTCGTCACCACTTTGTGGCAAATCCTTAGGTAGGAATATCTTAGATACCTGTGACTCGATTGGGGAAATCGTATCTCGCTCCCCAAAAACATGTTTTTTTTTACCGACGCACAAAGAAAATCTTTTGTTGCGAATGAACAAGATATTGAGGAATTGTCCATACGTAAGATCCGAATTCTTGAGAAGGGCCTTTTCCACATAAAAAGGGAATCTTTTGTTACAATAGAACCAGGAGTGATGTGGATTATTCAAGAATCGAAGTCGATTTGCTTTAGAAAAAGAAGATATCAATGAACTTCGATGAAATGGTTTCACGGGATTCAGCCAATTGTCTCGATCGTGGGATGTCATTGAGAAATAGGAATCCGTGTTATCAAAATCGTTCCTGCAATTCTTTCTAGTAGGGAATGAGTCAATCATCCATTTTGTCTTATTGAACAAAAATGGTGATATTGTGCCTCCATTGATCAAGAATTTCGATTTTTTGGAAGAATCATGATCATCCAATAAGAAGGGTTTCCGTTTATTAAAAGGAACGATTTGAACACCTATTGATTCTAACAACTGATTGCAGAGTGGATCATTCGGCCCTTTCAATTCATAGATATAGATGGGAATCTCAGACCCAGGAATGGGGGAACTTCCGATACTCACAAAGAAAAAGGGAAGTGACTTCGACAAAAAGAAGAGAAGTGACTTCGACCAAAAGGGAAGTGAATTCGAGAAAAATAAGAATGCCTTCGACAAAAGGAAACGAGGTGACTTCGTCAAAAAGGGATGTGACTTCGACAGTTTCGCCATAAACTCGCCCAAATCAATCAAATATTGAGTCGGATTCCTACGGAATCGATTCAGATGACTACAGAATCGATTCAGATGAATACGGAATCGATTCAGATGAATACGGAAGCGATTCAGAGAAATACGGAAGCGATTCAGATGAATACAGAAGCGATCTCGATTCAGAGAAATACGGAATCGATTCAGATGAATACGGAATCGATTCAGATGAATACGGAATCGAGATCGATGAATACCTAATCGATTCAGATGAATACGGAATCGATATCGAGATCGATGAATACAGAATCGATCTCGATGATGATGATATCGATCGAACACTACTTGAAATTGAAAACGCCTCGTAGCCTCAGAAATGAAATGTTCCAAATGTTCCTGGAAATTTTGGGTCCATTTGTATCTATATGCATTAGGATCCCGATTCATGGATCTCTCGGTTCGAGAACTAAGAGGGTCGGACCCTTTCTTCTGACTCTTTTTCAAATTCGAGAGATGCTGGTTGATCGTATATTTCATTCTAGTTCTATGATTCAGAGTCTTACTTCCTATTGGATCCCCTTTCATTCCATAGTCGAAGTTGCGATCGGATCGATTCAGTAACAGTAAAAAGAATCGATTTGATACATTTCTTATGTACCCATAGGTGCTATATTGGATTTGAATCAGATTTCGGATCAATCTATATGGATTGAATGCCTCCATTATGTTGTTGCTAGCAAATACCACTCTTTTTGGTTTTGGATCTTCAGAAAAAATAGGAGGTACAACCAATAAAGATTTCTTTTTCGATTCATCCCCGGAGTGGAATCCCTCAGAAAAGGGAAAAAATACCCTATCATAATCATACACCAGATCCGGCTCGGTGATTGATAGAATGAGTAGATCTGCCATTTTTGAAAATCTCTCTTCGGATTCAAAATCGTGGTGTAACGTGTACCCCACCCTGTTCCGGTCATGGAATAGATGAAAGAAATCCAAAAATGGATTTTGGGTCAAGAATGAAATCTTATTGGAACTGTCCAGATCCGGTTCATACTTCGGAACCCTATCACATCCCGGATCTGATGAAATAGGATGAATTGAGATGGTCTTTTGTAAATACGGAATTATCTTGAAGAGATCCACTATTTCTTTCGTTTCCGATCGCCTGAAAGGGACAAAAGAAACATCGTGTTGTTTCTTCAACAATTTAGGATCGGACCTCTCAGTAGGATTCGAACCCAGATGAAGTTCTGACCATCTGTCAGAGAAAAAAGAACGAATTGATCTTGTAGGATTCCCAAGAAATTCTTCGATTTCTTCCGGAAGCAGATGACGAATCATCTGCGTCTCACGCTCCGCGAATAGCCGGGACATTGAGGAATCTCCAGAAAGGCTGTTCGGGAATCGGTCTGATTCTATCTCGGTTCCTTCCGTTTGAAGAAAGGAAGGATCCCAATCCAAAAGAATCGATCTTTCTTTGAGTTGTTGAATCTCTCTTTGATTGATCAATGTGTGAGATTCCGAATCCTCATTCCTAATGGAATCGAAAGCATCTCTGGATTGATCCGAAGATCCTTTCAATTGGCTAGAATCCGTTCCTTGAACGAAACTAGATCTTGTGGAATCAGAGTGAATATTTGACGAGACATTCCGTACCTTGCGAAAAAACCGATCCTTGTTTACCAACCACACATTGTCTAACCAAATCCAATTCTCTCTCGATACCTTCCTCAAAAAATCTGATCCCTGTTGTTTGAAGAAACCCTTCCCTTCCATTGGTCTTTTTTCACGAAAAGCAGGCATGAGATAACAAATCCAGTGTTTCACTAAGATTTCGAATCGCTGTCCCGAATTCAAGTTGATT